GAAAAAGAAATGGTTAATGATACAATCAACCAATGAATTATTACTTAATTTTATCATTAAGTTTGATCATTAAGATCTATTGGGTCGAAGTAACTAAAAACTAATGATAATATTACTGACTCGTCAGAACTACTTCGATATCTCGTTTTTAGTTTCTACCCATAATGAAGTTTTTGTAAATCCATATACATACGGTTCTAGTTATTGCATTTCTTTCTTTCCAACCATTCTTTCATTCAATCCTTCGTTCTTTACTCTTCTATATCCTTGAGTTCATCTGTTTTTTCATCCAATCCACAATCACAAATGAAACAGAAGAAAGGACTTGACTTATCTTGTAATCCATCTAATCTAAATGCAGTAAACTGCAATCAAATCAATATATGCAATCATCAATATATGCAATGGATATCAATATGATCAATATCAACGATATCAATATATCAATATAACGATATCAATATGTATATCAATACATATATATATATATATATATTTTTTTTTTACAATTCCGTAATATCGTTCATCTTCTCTCCTACGACTTTAGGTCATATATTCATACGTATTTATATCTATTATGTTCTCCAACCAAGCAGATTATCTTGAACCATGCATGAATTGGGATAAGCTAAAAAAAAAGACTATTTCGAAAACTAGTCAATGATGACCCTCCATGGATTCGCCTATATAAGCCGCGGCTAACGTTGCAAAAATAAGAGCTTGAATACCACTTGTAAATAATCCAAGAAACATGACAGGTATAGGAACTACTGAAGGGACTAAAGAAACAAGAACAACAACTACTAATTCATCAGCCAATATATTCCCGAATAGTCGAAAACTAAGAGATAAAGGTTTTGTGAAATCTTCTAGGATGTTAATTGGTAAAAGTATTGGAGTTGGTTTGATGTATTTCTCGAAATAACCCAATCCTTTTTTGGTAAGACCCGCATAAAAATATGCCACTGACGTGGGTAAAGCTAAAGCAACAGTAGTATTTATATCATTCGTGGGCGCAGCTAACTCCCCATGAGGTAACTGTATGATTTTCCAAGGTAAAAGAGCACCTGACCAATTAGAAACAAAAATAAATAGGAACATAGTTCCAATAAAGGGAACCCAAGGTCCATATTCTTCTCCAATCTGGGTTTTGCTCAAGTCTCGAATAAATTCAAGGACATATTCAAAGAAATTCTGACCGTCGGTCGGAATGGTTTGTGGATTCCGAACAGCTATGATGACTGAACCTAACAAGATAGCAATTACGACCCAAGAAGTGATAAGTACTTGGGCATGGATTTGTAAACCTCCTATTTGCCAATAGAAATGTTGGCCTACTTCTACACCCGATATATCGTATAACCCCTTGAGTGTTTTAATGTAACATGGTATAACATTCATATTGTCCTCTGATAGAAATTGAACTTCAAAAAAGGAATTAGTTTGATTCAACCATTTCTTTCTCAACTCACCAACTTGAATCATTAATCATATATTTAGGATACCAAGAAATCACATAACATCATAATATATATCAATATCCCCAGTTCTTTTTTTTTATCTATTTTAAAAAATTCAAAAAAAAAAGTAACCGATCCAATAAATCTATGGAGTTGCCCAATAGTTAACATTAACTAATCTTATTATTCTTAATCTTAATCATAATCAACGATTTCTTATATAGCTAGAACGACCCTCACAAATTGAGGATACTAATTTGTTAAGAATCAATCGAATTGAAGCTATAGCGTCATCGTTGGCCGGAATCGAAATATCTGCAAGATCTGGATCACAATTTGTATCGATTAAACAAATCGTCGGAATCCCCAAAATGGCACATTCTCGAAGAGCCGTATATTCTTCTTGCTGATCAACGATGATCACAATATCAGGCAATCCCGTCATATATTGGATCCCACCGAGATATGTTTGCAAGGTAGATAATTTTCTCTTCAACATTGCTGCATCTCTTTTGGGGAGACGGTTGAGTTTCCCCATCTTTTCTTCTGCTCTTAAGTCCCTGAACTTATAAAGTCTCGTTTCTGTAGTGGACCAATTCGTTAACGTACCACCGAGCCATTTTTGATTAATAAAATGAGACCGAGCCCTTATTGCAGCTGATGCTACTGAATCCGATGCTTTATTTTTGGTACCGACGATTAAGAAGCTTTTTCCCCTACTTGATGCATCAAAAACTAAATCACAGGCTTCTGATAAAAAACGAGCAGTTCTAGCGAGATTTGTAATATGAATACCTTTACGCTTTGCAGAGATGTAAGGGGCCATTCTAGGATTCCATTTCTTAGTACCATGACCAAAATGAACTCCTGCTTCCATCATCTCTTCCAAATTGATATTCCAATATCTTCTTGTCATTTTTTCCCCCACTTCCTTTTTGTTTTTTCTTTTTCTTATTATTAACAAAGAGACGAGGTACCTTGAAATAAATAATTGTTCCGATGGAACCTTCTACCGGGGATTGACCATCGATACACGGCACAAACCATAAATTTTTTTAATTACTTATTTTATTTATTACCAAATCAATAATCAGACCAGTATAGTTAAAAGATAGTTAAAGTTAAAATGAATCCGCTCTTAGGAATCATTAAATCGCATAAATGATTGTTCTGATGTCTCATGTAAATTTGTCTCATGGAAATTGTTTGTCGCGCAAGAACAAAATAATTCTCTATGGTGTAACAAAATATCTCTCATTTCCAACTCGAATAGATTTTTTCTTTTGATTTCCAAATAAATGTTTTTGTCTTGCCTTGAACGGTGCACAAATTTTTGGAATCCGGTACCAACAGGTATAATCCCCCCCAGAACAACGTTCTCTTTCAGGCCTTTCAACCAATCAATACGACCTCGTAGAGCAGCTTTTGCTAAAACTCGAGCGGTTTCTTGAAAACTTGCTTCGGATATGAAACTTTGAGTATTCAGAGACGCTCTTGTTATTCCCAATAAGATTGCCCGATAACAGATCGATTCGTCCAAAGCACGCCCTGCTCGTTCCGCTCGCAACAATCCGATTAATTCTCCAGGCGAAAAAACATTAGACATTCCATCTTCTGAAACCAACACTTTTGATGTTACTTGACGTACAATAATCTCTATATGTCTATTATGGATCTGTACCCCCTGGGATCGATAAACCTTTTGGATCTTATTAACCAAAGAGATACAACTTTGGGCTATGGTTAGCTCAGCTCCAATCAAAAACCCCCAGGGGATCTCAAGAATTCTTGGTATACGTTCGTTCCAACCTTCAACTCTCCTTTCGAGGTTCATCGATATTGAATCAATCGAACGCACTTCTAAGATTTGTTCTACTTTTGGAAGACCTTGCGTTATGTCACCAGATCTCGATTTTTCATATATAAATGTAACTAATGTATCTCCTTCGTAAAGGATTTTCCCATAATGACCATGAACAGTTGCTCCAGGAGTAGCCAAATAAGGCTTAGCTGATCTTATAACTAAAGAGTCGACATTAACAATTAAAATTTGACCAGATTTTTTTACGTGTGGTTCGTATTTAAATAGACATACATTTTCACAAATAAATTGTCCAAGGCTAATTTTGGTCGATGTCTCTTCACAATAATCATGATGGAGAAAGCACCAATTCAAATGGAATGGGTTCAAAATGATGTTACTGCATGGATCGGGATTATAAATCCCCCTATTTTCATCTATTAAACAGTATTTAAGTACTTGAAGTACTTGGAAAATCTGTTTCAAATTGTCAAGTAGCAAATATTTCTTTAACACGATCTGATTATGAGTTATTAAATGGTAAGATGAATAAAAATTCGCTATTTTAGGTACAATAGCGCCTAAGAGACCTAAAGAATCCCTAATTGGATTTAGGGGATCCGATTCTTTTGTCACATTGTTATATTTCGAACTATTGAATGGACCAATTCGAGAACAATTGGATGATGACAAAATTATCAAAGATTGGCATTCCTTATTTCGATTCAACAACGTACCAATAGTTCCTTGATGTTGGCTAAGTGATTGAATCTTCGCCCTGGAATAAAAGGGATTGATATTGGTGCGATCTAATCCATTATTGGGAATCAATCCGGAACTTGCCCTATCATACCTTTTTCCGGTATACGAAATAGTGGACTTGACTAACTCAATTCTTATGAAATCGCGAATTAGATCATTTGCCCTTACCTCAACAAAGGAAGCATGAACCTCTTCTATAGAACCGTTTTGTTCTTGGTCCCAATTCAATACTAAGCAAGTCCGAACTAATTGAATACTTGTGTGATAAATTCCTCGAATTGACTTGCCATTTCCATAAAGGATATAATTGACAACTCTAAGTTGGACATTATCCTTTTCCTGCAAGATATCCCGAGGGAAAAGTGTTGCTAAATTTATCCCATCGGATATTTCATATGTGACTACGGGTCGAACCGAAACAAAATACTTTTTCTTGGTAGGTGTGATCCGTTGAACATAGATCCAATTTTTCCATTTTTTTGATTCTTTAGAATTTTTTTTTTCTGTTTCTGGTGGTATAAAAATGCCGCTGTGCCTGGATATCTTATCTGTCTCTCCAGGAAAATGAATATCTCCAGAAAAGATTTTAAGTTCAATATATTTTTTTTTTCTCTCCACTCGGACTAATCCGCCTACTCGGCTTCTTGTATTTATATTTAAAGCGAGTCGTGTATCTACTCCAATGATACTATTGTTCCGGACCATTATTAATGAGGATCCCGGTAAGATATGCACTTCTTCGAGAATGAAAAAAAACTGATCTACTTTCGTTTGGTATTTCGGACTAAATTCTTTTGCTCCTCGATACTCAATCAAATCTTCTTTTTTTATGATTGAATCCACCTCTATGGTCCCATATTTAGTAATTCCGGAACTGCTTCTTCTGTATCGTGGATCATCAAAATAAGCAAGAATACTATTTCTACGTAAAATACCATTTATGGGTATTTCAATCGAAATACCAAAACAGGGTATTA